GTCCAATTCTGACCGGTAATAAATACCGGGACTTTGCAATATTTGATTGATCACAATTCTATATATTCCATTTACTATAAAAGTTCCCAGAGAATTCATTAGAGGGATCTTTCCCATAAAAATTGTTTGTTCTTGGATATTCCTACGCCTACTGGTTTTCCAAATTAGTCTCGCGGATACATATAATTCAGAAGAATATGTGAGTGATTCATACACAGCATCTCTTTCCTTTATCAGGGGTTCTACCAATTGATATCTTTCCAAAAATAATTGAAAGTCAATTTCTTGATTTGTATCTTCAATTTTTGGAAACTTAGAAAGTTCTTCTGTCAAACCCTGATCAATGAACCTACAAAATCCTTCAAATTGTATCTGATTAAATCCAGGTATTGTGGACATCATTTATATCCTGGATCATTTTTAATTTCTCGTTCATTTGGAATTTTGGAATCTATGAAATAGGTGTAATTTATACTTAAATTGGAATTTTTAAGAGATACAAATGGAACGGAATTGATAAAACATTCCTAGAAACAGAATTCTCCCACTTAGGCTTACTATGTTTTGGGATTTTTTTTAGAATTGGAATTTTTTAACTTATACCAGTATATAATGTGTAACGCTATTGCATATTCCAATCTACTTGAATACCAGAAAACTAAAGGGATTCCTCATTTCATCTTTTCGCTGAGAGAAAGAAATAAAAATCAGAAACAATATAGAGTTGTTTTTTAGCACTTACCTAATTTATTAATATGAATATGGATTCCATTGGTCAAAAAATGCTTCTCAAATTACCTATTTTTTCGTCGAATTCGTAGAATACTATAATATTGAAGATAGAAGCTAATATAGTATACCAACTTTATTAGAAAGTCAAGTACAACTTTATACACTACAATAACACTAATAGAGAGTATGGTAAGTAAGAAAGAAATTTCTTTTTTACTTACCATACTCTCGGATCTCATAGAATACCGCCGATTATAGCCCGTTGATTTCATTTAAGACGCAAAAATAGAATCCTTTTCATTTGATTTCTTCAACTATTGATAAGAACTCAGAAGTCAAGTTTCATTTAAAGTAATTAATCATTTTGACTGACTGTTTTTACGTAAATGATAAGTAGAAAAGCAGTAGGAACTAAAATGAACAGTGCAGTAGCAATAAATGCAAGAATATTTACTTCCATAATCTCATCGTTTTTTTTATTTCACAATAACTCGGGATTTAATCCCATAGAGATGATAAATCTTTCACCTGTCAATTCAATGAAGATCTTTTATCCATACCGAATCCAAGATTGGATTCCCGCCCCAATCCAAAATTGTTTTATTGGATCCGTCGGGACTGACGGGGCTCGAACCCGCAACAGCCGCCTTGACAGGGCGGTGCTCTTGCCTATTGAACTACAATCCCAGGGAAATAAGAAGAGATCTAGCAGAAAATTTGGATTCTTTTTTATTCCCTCGTATCAGGTATTTCTTAAGAACAAGAGGGTTCTACCATCTGATGGTAGATTGGCGAATTGTTGGGCCGAGCTGGATTTGAACCAGCGTAGACATATTGCCAACGAATTTACAGTCCGTCCCCATTAACCACTCGGGCATCGACCCAACGCCTAATTCATTTTAGACGTTCCATAATCAACTTCCTTTCGTACTACTCCACCCCCAGCCCCCAGGGGGACTTGAACCCCCGTTGCCTCCTTGAAAGAGAGAAGAGCGAAAAGACTCCTTAACTATTAGGAGGGGTTAACGTTTAATAAAATAAATCACACTTTACCATTAAACTATCCGTTACAATCTTGAAACTTGAAAGAGAGAAAGACGAGAAACACCAATGAAATAAAGTTTATGAATCAAACCGAAAAACACGAGAACTTTCTCTTTCTTTCTTCTTTCCTTTCTTCTTTCATGGAATGAAGAAGTTGTAAGTGTATAAAGTTGTACTTGACTTTCTAATAAAGTTGGTATACTATATTAGCTTCTATCTTCAATATATGTAGTTATTAATTATGTATTGTAGTGTATAAAGTTGTACTTGACTTTCTAATAAAGTTGGTATACTATATTAGCTTCTATCTTCAATATATGTAGTTATTAATCCCATATATGGAATTTACGTAGGACCCAATTCTATTTCTTTGATACATCCATTTATTCCGATCAATCTGAAATAATCGTTTTACTGTTATAGAATACATTTCTCCACTAGAATCCAATGGAATTTCGAAATGAAGATATTTTTATTTGAAAATTATTTCAATTTCAATTCAAATAAAAAAATGCGTTGCAGAACGATCTATAAAACAATTGATACCGTTTCATTCCTCAACTAAATTAGGAGTGCTTCTAAAGTCCACTTCTTCCCCATACTACGAGTGAAAGGGAAAATGTAAAGACTACCATTAAAGCAGCCCAAGCGAGACTTACTATATCCATGTGAATTATGTCCCTTATCTCTATGATAGAATTATTCCATTATTGCTCACTAATAATAGTAGAATCAATGGTCCAGAGTCAAAAAGGGATTCTGGCCGAACACTATTGATGAACCAATCAAATAAATCCATTTCTAACAAATTCCTATATGATTTCTAATCGGGAAAGACTAAACACAAGTAAAATACACAATGACACCACAAAGGAATGTTACTAATGGAACATGTAGTAATAAAATACGAGGGCCCATTCCTTTTTTTGTTGCCCCTCATAAGTAAAAATAGAGAAATTGCTATCTATTACATACTTTTATTTCCTATTTGATCTAATCCGTACCTTTTCCCGATTGTCTCTCTGAAGCAGTTGGGAGATAGTATATTATACTCTTGACGAGGGGTTTCAAAAAAAAATTATTTTTTTTTGCACTTTTTCTATACTTTAGTAAATTATCCATCCAATCTCAATCTAATAGTGATTAAATGCCTGAACACTCAGAGATTCTCGCGAGTCTATATATGTAGATTACATATATGTAGATTACAGTATAGAAAGGACTTTCCACAACTAGTAGTTGAATTATCCGCCGGCTATCCAATGGAATTCAAGACCCAATCAGTAGACATTACATTAGCAGTAGAAGGGAATCGGGAAGTCTTGCTTCGACCATTATAATCTTTCTTTGAATCTAAAATTCAAAGATTGGAAATCTTTTACAAAATCCCCAGAACAGATGTTTAGAATCAACCAAGTATCAACAGTCCCCTTATTCTGTTCTGCTGGGGAAAATTTGAGTGAGTTATATCAGCAGAACAGAATAAGAGATTTCGATTCTTTTGTTGATGAGGCGGCACCCGGATTTGAACTGGGGAAAAAGGATTTGCAGTCCCCCGCCTTACCACTCGGCCATGCCGCCAAAACGATACACAATAGGATAAAATTTTCCCTTTTTGGGTTGGATTACTAAACTTTAGTTTATTGTACTTGCATCTTGCATCCTTTTTTTAATCCTTTTTCTAAATTTATAAAAATTATAAAAGAAACCCTTTTTCCCCTTTTGATTGTATTTGATCCACCCCTTCGATTGATTGTATAGTATCTCAAAACACACAATGCCGAAAAACTTCCCCTCACTTTTCTATTGAAAGATCAAATGTATATTTTCATTCAAAAAAGCCAAAATTTATGACAAATGGGAACCATTAACTATTCATTGACTGAGAATTCCTGAATGATTCTTGGATTTGAATCTAAAATTTGGTTTGCCTAATGACATAAGAAAATACAAATTGATACATACTTAATCAGTATTGATTCTTTTGAATCAAAAATCCTTCTCAATTTCCATTATAACAAAAATTATAAGTATATGTAAACCCCAGAACGGAAATTGTTACACAGATACCAAATTGGGTATCTTATTTATAGTATGTTGCCTATAAATAAAGGGAATTCGTTGGAACAAAAAAAGGCCCGGCTGGGTATTGACCGGGCCAGGCCCAAAAGGCACTTCGAACAAAATAAAAGCAAGGAGGTCTTCTTTATTTATCTTTCTATTTGGATCTTTCGAGCATCTAAATGGAATTGCTAATTATATAATAACGATAAAGAATATGAAAGAAATACTTTCTTTAATCCTTACTTGATGTGTAATGTAACATAGTAATTATCTTTTTCAATTGGGAGAGATGGCTGAGTGGACGAAAGCGGCGGATTGCTAATCCGTTGTACGAGTTATTCGTACCGAGGGTTCGAATCCCTCTCTTTCCGTTTCCGTTGATGACTTTCTATTTTTTTCTTTCAAATTTCGCAAACCCCTTTTTATTTTTTTCCTAGTTAAACGTGTGGAATAGATAAAATAAAATCTTAAGAAAATTGGAAAATCCAGCAAGAAAAACGAAATTTTTATTTTATTCTTCACGTCCAGGATTACGTCCTGGATCATTGGATAGGAATCCAAAGATGAAGAGAGAAACAAAGAATATTACTACTGTGTAAACGAAAAGTTTGAGAGTAAGCATTACACAACCTCCAAGATCATTTTTTGAAAAAGAAAAACGAGAAAAGATAATAGATCCTCCATTTTTATATCACATATCCTATTTTGACACCAAGAAATGAATTCTAGAAATAGAAAAGAATGTTCAGAAATTCAAATGAAGTTGAAATTTGTAATAAGAGTCTTTGATTACCACAAATCACTTTCATACCCACAATTAGATATTGTAGGGGACCCTAACCTAATAAGGTCTTTCGCCGGAAAAAGGGTTAGAATGGGGAAATGGGGCGAGCCGGATTTCTCGCGGCTATCCAAGAATTTCAATGTTTGAATCGAAGGTTCATACTGTCAGACTTATTTGATCTTATCAATTGTTATAATTTTTCTCGAATAAATCATGAATTTTCTAGGATAGTATTAAAGATCTTATCGAAAACTTACAGCAGCTTGCCAAACAAAGGCTAAAAGAAAAAAGAACAGGGGTATGACTGGCATAACATCTACGATTGGATTCAAAAAAGCATAGGCTTCGGGCAATTTGGCGAAGAAAAGACTACTCGGATAAAGGGCAGAATTAAGACAGATCAAACTAAAGATATTAAGCATAACAGACATTTTGTTCGTCGAGATAATTGCATTTTGATTGAGTTATTGATATAAGGAAAAATGAAGAAAGTAAGGTAGACAAAAAAATCCTTCTTTTTCCGCCCAATCAAAAATCCTCCAATTCTCAAAGGAGAATAGAAGAAATCATACTTTCATACAATATCTTAATTGAATTATATGTAATGATCAATAAATTCAGTTGAATTCTAGATATACACATGTCAAAATCCTAGCACGAATATATAATTTATTCTATAAAGCACGAATATATAATTTATTCTATAAAGAATAAAGATTTTCTATAGATAGTTGGACTGGAATTGACGAACACTTAATACCTATTCTTTATTAGTATTAGTATCCAATAAAAATATAAATGGGGCGTAGCCAAGTGGTAAGGCAACGGGTTTTGGTCCCGCTATTCGGAGGTTCGAATCCTTCCGTCCCAGAGCATATCCATTGTATCCGAATACGGATAGAATATGATTCTTCTTTCTTTTCTGATTTTGAATGATTCTTTTCGGAATCATATCTCAGTTTTTCACAAACTGAACTAAATCGAATTCAAATGACATGCAAATGTAACTGAATCTTTTTGTGATCCAGATAAGATGGGACATAGATCACAGTTGCAGAAAGATTACTTAACCTCAGGTTAAACAAAATATGAAAATACATATAAAACGAGGAAGTGCTTAGCCTATAGGTATGTATTGTTATCCTATTTCAGTGACAATAGTTTTTCTATTTTTGTGAAAAATAATTTGCATCCCTAAAATATTAAAATTTAAATATTTAACAATGATATTGATTTTTATTGTTCGATCTAAATAGCTTATTTGCCTTAAATCATTGACAATTCGATTCGAAAAGAAACAGAGATTTATCTTTCTTATGATAATCAAATGTAGTCTTTACTGTAAAACTTGACTCAAATAATGATGTAGAAGTAGGAAACTTTTTCAATTATCAAGATTTGTAATGATTCCTTATGGGTTGAATCTTTGGGAAGTTGGAAATGGGTCAGTCTATCTTATTGAGTCACTTGAAGAGGCAAAGTCAAACATAATTTATTTATTCGTGTTATTTCTATTATTTATGTTATTTCTATATTTAGATTTCTGGATATTTCTGTTAGATATTTTTTTTAGATAGAGATTTATAGAAAAATGTTCCATTCATACAAAAAAAGCCGGGGTCTTGCTAAGATTTCTTCAGAAAAATCTTTATTATCTATGTAGATAAGAAAAAATATAAATTACTATGTCTCTGTACCGACTGAACCAATGACTATTCATGATTCCATAATTGAATCAATTCCATACTGGTTCCAAATTAGAGGAATGTTATGGTAAAACTTCGTTTAAAACGATGTGGTAGAAAGCAACGTGCGACTTGAAGGACACGATCCGGTGTGGATTCTTATTCTTACATCCACCATTTTATATAGGAATGAAGGTGCTCTTGGCTCGACGTCGTTTGTTCTATTCTACTAGAACCCTTCTTTTTTTATTGGGTTGTAATGTAAATAGTTCATGATGGAGCTCGAGTAGAAAGTATTGATTAATTTCTCAGGGGCAACGATCTAGGGTTAATGCCAATCAATAAATTGGAACAACTTCGTAAGTATATCTTCGATATAGAAATCGAAAGGATCCGATTCGAGCAAATTTTAAATTCAAAAAAATTTGTTGGAACGGCTAAAACTTTTTCGATCCACAGTGTATCGCGCGCGAATCAACCGTCGGTATGATTCTTTGATAGAAAGAAATCACAAAAGGGGTATGTTGCTACCATTTTGAAAGGATTAAGAAGCACCGAAGTAATGTCTAAACCCAATGATTTAAAACAAAGATAAAGGATCCCAGAACAAGGAAACACCACTTCAATTGTCTCACGGATCCGAATAAAGAATCCAAATAGATTTTAAACGAGACAAAAGGGGGGGTTAAAGACCACTCAATAAAAAAATATCTTAAAGATTTTTCTTTAAGATATTTGAGAATTATTCAACTTGAGTTATGAGTACAAATGATTTTTTCTTTTTCAGGAAGGAAACTAAATAAAAATGACTATGAGTTAAATTATAGGCTAATTTCTTTTACGGATTACTTTACTATTTATTATAATTTTATCCATAGACAAAACTTCGAATCATTTTTTCTCGAGCCGTACGAGGAGAAAACTTCCTATACGGTTCTAGGGGGGGGGGTTCTTTTTCATCTACATCTATCCCGATGAGCCGTCTATCGAATCGTTGCAATTGATGTTCGATCCCGAAGAGAAGGAAGAGATCTTCGGAAAGTGGGTTTTTATGATCCGATCAAGAATCAAACTTATTTAAACGTTCCCGCTATTCTCTATTTCCTTGAAAAAGGCGCTCAGCCTACGGGAACTGTTCAGGATATTTTAAAAAAGGCAGAGGTTTTTAAGGCTAATCAAACGAAATTCAAT